TATATTCACCCAACAAAATTCCTCAACAAAATTAATACTCCACCGACAACATTCAATATTGAAACCATAACAACAACCCCTTTTCCCGCAATAATATCTATCTCTCCACTATTGTTTTTGAAAAAATTCAAAAAGAAAGAAAAGAATAACCTTAAATAATAAAAAAGACTTATAAGTGAACCTAAGATAAGCAAAAAAAGAATAAAAGAGAATGGCCCCACACTACCAATATATACTACTAGCCACTTAGAGACAAAACCCAAAAGCGGAGGCAAACCGGAAAGAGAAAGTAAAAGCAATATAATTACTAAATGGTAAACCCTAAAATGCTTCAACCTACTTACATCCTTTATAGCTCTAGCATCCTTTAATCATAAGCTTATAAATAAAGATAAAGTAATACCAAGATAAATAAATAAATACAACTTTATACATCATTCTCTATGAATTATAGCAAAAATCATTCACCCTAAATGCCCAATAGACGAGTAAGCAAGAAGTGCCCGAATTTGTGTTTGATTTAGTCCTCCTACACCACCAACCAAAGCTCTTCCCGCACTCATAATACAAAATAATAAAAGAAGCCCCTTTATTTCACTCAACTCACACAAAGAAAGAAGCAAAAATAAAGGTGCCAATTTCTGTCAGGTTGCTAATAACATGCATGAAACCCACGATAAACCAGCCATTACTCTAGGCACCCAATAATGAAATGGAAATACCCCTAATTTCACAGACAAACCACTCACCAAAGTGCAAAGACCAAGGCCTCCAACAACCCCACCTGACATTATATCTCATCTAAAAGAAGTTCTAAACCTCAAAAGGCTTCCAAATATTAATATACTAGATCCTAGTGCTTGAACAATAAAATATTTTACAGCCGACTCTCTCTCAGAAATTTTCTTTTGATAAATCAATATTGGAAGAAATCCAATTAAATTTATTTCTAACCCAGCTCAAATTCCCAACCAATGTACAGAAGAAAGAGACAATATAGTCCCAAACCCCATCACAAATAAAAATATTAACCCAAACGGAAGTCTTGAAAACATAAGAAGAGGGATATAATCGAACTACCCGAAGCAAAGTTAGCAGCCCTGCTTCACTCCAAGTCTCTCCTACACTATTTATTGAGCCCAATCCAACGACCCTTCATTTCACTCATGAAATAACCCAACAATAAGAATTAACAAAAAAACAAATAAACCTAAAATCAAACCCATCGATATTTCACCACCAACCCTAACCAAAATAGGAAAAAGCAGTACAATCTCAATATCAAAAATAAGAAAAATAATCGCCAATAAAAAAAAACGAAGAGAGAAAGGTAAACGAGCCGACTTAACCGGATCAAACCCACACTCAAATGGAGATCTCTTTTCCCGATCCTCATTAGCCCGCTTAGATAAAACCCAACCTAATAATATAACCACAACAGAAATAACTAAGGCTACAATACTTCTATAAAATCTACTTATCATTATTATAGTACTAGAGATACTTTCCTAATCCCATATTAATCAACATCAATGATTTCCGTTCATCCGGCGTAGTACTCTTTAAAACTAAATGAGTAGACTATTCACTACAATCTCCTAATTAACAGCTAGGCACCTCTATTTTGGCTTTCATTTATACAACCGCCCTAATATAAGAAGGGACTCTCACCCCCAAAATCTGATCCGAAGTCAGATGCAAATTTCTCGCTTCCTATACACAACTACTAACAACAACCCATATGACCTGAAAGTCAAAAGACTTATTATCTGAATGCAAGTCAGACCTTTTAATTTAAAGTACCAAATCATACTTCTTTATATCCTCTTAGGAGCATCTCTATGTATGCTGTCTCTAGATTAAAAGTCTAGCACTTAAACTCAGTCACCTAAGAAATATATCTTACCAACCACCTATAAACTTAACATCCTCATCAATAAATAGAAAGATATAAAAAAAGTCAAACAACATCAACAAAATGTCAATATCAAGCAGCTGCCTCAAACCCAAAATGATGACCAGTAGAAAAATGCTGAAGCCAAACTCGAACCAAACAAACCAAAAGAAATGTCCTTCCAATAAGAACGTGCAACCCATGAAACCCGGTCGCTACAAAAAAGCTAGACCCATATGCACCGTCCGCAATAGTAAATGAAGCTTCATAATATTCTCCAGCTTGTAAAAAAGTAAAATAAATCCCTAAAGCAACAGTCGCAATAAGACCTTGTAATCCACCAGGTCCATCACCTTCTATAAGCCTATGATGAGCTCATGTCACAGTTACTCCAGAAGCCAACAACACTCCAGTATTAAGAAGTGGAACCTCAAAAGGATTTAACGGGACAATTCCAGCAGGAGGTCAACACGACCCCAACTCTGTTCTAGGAGCCAACCTCCTATGAAAATATGCTCAAAAAAAAGCAAAGAAGAAACAAACCTCCGAAACAATAAAAAGAATTATACCCCAGCGAAGTCCCTTAGAAACCTTAATACTATGAAATCCCTGAAAAGTAGCTTCTCGAATAACATCTCGCCACCACTGAATCATAGTAATACCAATTAATAAAAGGCCTATCCCAGCTCTAACAAACCCATAACCGTGGAATCACCCAGCCAATCCCGAAGTTAAAAAAAGGGCGCCCATAGAACCAGTTAACGGTCATGGACTAAACTCAACTAAATGAAATGGATTTCGTGCCATACCCTAATACTTACTCGATTACTTAAAATCCACCAAACCCCCTAGCACATAACCTATTACAATCGACAACCCCGAAATAACAAAAACCCCAAAATTTTCAACTTGTTGTTAAAAAATAGGTTAAAATTTTGTCAGCCGTTTTTTTTTTTTTTTTGATTTAAACCTAACATTCTACTCAAAGTAGCAAAATCATTAATATATATATATATATATATATATATATATATATATATATATATATATATATATATATATATATATATATATATATATATATATATATGGATTATGTGCGTGCACTCGCGCACCTATACACATAATCTGCCCCCCAGACCAGACTGACAAAAATGGTACCACTTATTTCTCCTCAAACTAAAATCTCGCTAGGAGGACAGGGGGGGGTCAAATTTGCCCTTAGGCTCAAAAAATACACTACTTTGTACGGAATATCAGGTCTAAACAAAAAAAAAAAACGGCTGACAAAATTTTAACCTATTTTTTAACAACAAGTTGAAAATTTTGGGGTTTTTGTCGCGTTTTTTTAGGTACTTTTTTTTTCTGCCTGTTTTCCTATCTTTTTTTTTGTCCGTTTTAAGGGAGGATTACGAATAGAGACCGAAATTTTAAGGGTATTTGTCACTTTTTAACCAAAAGTGATCAATTATTGCGTTCTTAGTGATATAAACATTGATATTTATCACCCCGAAACATGGTTGTTACCTTAGCATCTTCAGTGCTATGCTCTTATTTAAGCTATCAAGGTTAGTATATAAATGACTGAGAAATAAATAAGACTCTTAGAAGAGATAATATTACAAAAAAATTAAACGATTTCATTTGAATTTTTTGGTTTGCCAAAGAAAAATTTGAAACTATTATAAAAGCTCCCTGGCCTCCTATTACTTCAAGTCAGCCTATATCAATTGATTTCATTATATTTGTTCCAATTTTTATAGATAATTCAGTAAGAGGCTGAGCAGAAATCGGCGCTAAAAATCATATAGTTGAAAAAAAGAACTTTACTTTATTTATGTTTTTCTGTTCTCGGGTATCATCCCATAAAATAAAGGCAAAAAAAATGCCTAAAAATACTACAAATATTGTAAGTATTTTTAGGTGTAGTGGCAAAACAAAAAGACAGGAAGAAAAGGGCATAAAAATTAACTGAAAAAAAAGACCTCTTGATACAGCTGCTAAAGTTAAAATACTAGTAGCCCAATTAACACAGGGGTCCAACTCTTGTTTTGCATGAAATGAATTGCCTTTAAGTGGCCTTCATAAGCAGGAAGCTGAAAGTCGTATTGAGTACGCCCTAGTTATTCCGGTGGCAAGAAAGATTAATAATACCATAAGGAAACTTACAGGGCTAGAGAGCGAAAGTTCTAAAATAAGATCTTTAGAATAAAATCCACTTAAAAATGGTGCCCCACAAAGAGACAGGTTGGCCACATTCATGCAGGTTACAGTTAATGGTAGCTGTGAAAATAGTGATCCCATATAGCGAATATCTTGATTATTAGCTCTATTATGAATAATTATACCAGCACATAAAAATAATAAAGCTTTAAATAAAGCGTGCGTATATAGATGAAAAAGAGCTAAATAAGGTATAGACATAGCTAGTCTTATCATTATAACTCCTAGTTGACTAAGAGTAGAAAGAGCAATAATTTTTTTAAGGTCATTTTCACAATTTGCACCAATTCCTGCCATTAAGAGTGTTAATACTGAAATAAAAAGCAACCCAATCTTAAACCCATGAAATTTTTCAAGGAAAGGGAAAAAACGAATTAATAAATAGACTCCAGCCGTTACTAAAGTTGAAGAATGAACTAAAGCCGATACTGGCGTTGGAGCAGCTATGGCTGCTGGTAATCATCTAGAAAATGGAATTTGAGCTCTTTTTGTTATTGCTGCAATGGTAATAGTCAAAGAAAGCCATGCTCTTAGATGAAAATCTCATATTCTAGTAATTAGTCAGTGCCCTTGAAGAACTAAAAGTCCAATAGAAATTAAAATTATGACGTCCCCAATACGGTTTGCTAATACAGTAATTATTCCAGCCCCTAAAGATTTTATATTTTGATAATAAATTACTAAGGCAAATGATACAATACCAAGACCGTCTCACCCTAGTAACAGTGCAGGGAGCCTTGGAATAAATACTAAAAGATTTATAGATAATACAAAAAGTATAACCAGTCAAGTAAATCGCTTTAAAAAAGGATCATGAGATATATAGCTAGAGGAAAATATTATAACACACCCCGAAATTAAACAAACAATATTTCTAAATCTGAGACTAACTGAATCTAAAATAAAAATAAATGTTAAGTAACAAGATCTGGCCTGTGAAATTGACCACTCTAAAATAATTCTCCTAGAATTTAAAAAGAAAGTTAACGTCACGGGAAGTAAAATAATTCTATACATAATAAGAAAAATTGAACTAGTTGAAGAAGCTTTTAAGTTATTCATGGTTAAGTAGGAATTATTCCTTTTTTCAAATCCACAGGCTGACGTTTTAGTATTAAACTAACTTAACTAAACTCAAATAGAGATAAGTTCACCTTTCAAAATTAATAAATTAGCAGGTATTCAATGTAAAAATAATACTAGAAAGTTAGTAGATTTAGTCAGTGCGAACGGTTTAATGAACTTAGGACTACCTCCGTGGTGAATAGCCGTAAAAAGATATATACTATATATGGCAGAAAGAAAACTTATAAAAGCTAAGGGAAGTAAACAATAGGCTGATGAAAAAATCACGGCAGGAAAAATTATAATTTCCCCTAGTAAATTAATTCTAGGTGGAGCAGCCATATTAATAATACAAAAAAGAAACCACCACATAGTTAAAGAAGGTAAAAATATTAACATTCCTTTATTTAATAAAAGTCTTCGTGTTTGTGTTTTTTCATAAGTATAGTTAGCCAGCGCAAATAAGGCTGAAGAACAAAAACCATGAGATAATATTAAAATAAGAGCACCTCTTCACCCTCAAGAACTGTTAGAAAAAGCTCCAGCTAACATAAGAGATATATGTCCAATAGATGAATACGCAATTAAAGATTTTAAATCTACTTGACGAAAACAGATAATTCTGGTAATTATCCCTCCTCATATTGCAACAGAAAGTAAAATAGTACATCTATATAAAGGAATAAAGTTAAAATATTGAAAAAACCGCAAGATACCATAGCCTCCTAACTTCAATAGAATAGCAGCTAAAACCATAGAACCAGCTACAGGAGCTTCCACATGTGCTTTAGGAAGTCATAGATGAACTGAAAATATAGGAAGTTTAACCAAAAATGCAGCAAAGACTAAAACACTTAACAAGCTTCACTGTCAAGTATTAACAGAAAAGACTGTATGTAAACGTAAAACTCTTCTAACTAATATTTCACCACAAAAAATTTTATGTCTAGCTCAAAGAATACAAAACAATAAAGGTAGTGAAGCAGCAACTGTGTAAATTATTATATATATTCCTGCCTGTAACCGTTCTGGCTGATATCCTCAACCTAAAATCAATATTAAAGTAGGAATCAATGAGGCCTCAAATAAAAAGTAAAAAAGCAAGCTATTTGAACAGAGAAAAGTTAATATTAAAATTAAATTCATGCTAACAATTAACCGTGAAAAAATATTATCATTATTTTTGCTTAGCTTCACTGACCTTTGACTAGCAAATATTATTATCAGTGAAATCCACAAAGTTAATGAAATTAAGACAAGAGATATTGAATCATATCTTATTAGATACCTAGATCTTTCGTAAGAAAAATGAGGCCTAAATAAGTGTATTAAGGAAAGCACTCTTAATAATCCCAGAGATCAGGATTTTAAATATCAAGACCATTTTTTTCCGATAAACGAAAAAATTGCCAAAGTAAAGAAATTTGCCAACACAATCCCTAACATTTATGTATAGAAAACCTAGAAACGTAATCATTACCTTCAGCTCGAATAATCGCTACAAGAATAGCTAATCCTAAACTAGCCTCACAGGCCCCTAAAGTAATTAAAATTAATGAAGTTTCCCCTATTAACGAAATATTTCTAGATATAGAAAATATTAAGACAAATAAACTTATAGTTACGGCTTCTAATCTTAAAAGAACTCTTAACAAGTGCTTATATTGCAAAGAAAGAGTTAAAAGAGATACTAAAACCCCAAAGATACTTAATATACTTAAATGAAATGTTCTCATTTCTTTTATTAAATATAGCAACGATAGCTTAAATTTAAAGCATTGGTCTTGTAAGCCAAAAATGAACTCAAATGTTCTCATTGCTAAACTTATAAGGTTGTGAAGTGAATCGAACACTTTTAACTTGTTTTCAAGACAAACTGCCCCCAGGGAACAACCTCATTTAATGTTTTAATAATCTAAAATTCTATCCCATATTTTTTGAATTAAAGGATTAAGAATAAAATATAAAAAATAAAGACCAGTAAAGATTTGACCAATCTGTTCATATGGAGTTTCAACAGGGCATCTCCCAATCCATGTAAGCACAAAAAAAATTCCAATATATGTTCAAAATAAAATTTGATTAGCAGGATAATACGCTATAGATCGAAACTTAGCTTGATGGGAAAATGGAAGAATAAATAAAACCAAAATTGAACCAACTAACCCAATCACCCCTCCCAACTTATTAGGAATCGATCGAAGAATTGCATAAGCAAAAAGAAAATACCATTCTGGTTGAATGTGCACTGGGGTTACTAAAGGATTAGCAGGAATAAAATTTTCAGGATCGGTCAAAAGCTGGGGAGAAAACAGAGCCAACATTGATAACAAAAAAATTACAACGAGAAAGCCAACTAAATCCTTAAATGTATAATAAGAATGAAAAGGAATTTTTTCCCCGTCCCTATTCAGCCCTAACGGATTGTTAGAACCTGTTTCATGTAAAAATAACATATGCAAAATAGCTAAACCAGCAATAGCAAAAGGCAAAAGAAAATGTAATGCAAAAAATCGAGTTAAAGTAGCATTATCTACGGCGAACCCACCTCATACTCATTCTACTAACATTTTTCCAATATAGGGAACAGCAGACAGCAAGTTGGTAATCACAGTTGCACCTCAAAAAGATATCTGCCCTCATGGTAATACATAACCAAGAAACGCAGTAGCCATGGTTAAAAAAAGTAAGATTACACCAATATTTCACGTATGAAGTTGAAGATATGAACCATAGTATATACCACGCCCAATGTGTAAATAAATACAGATAAAAAACCAAGATGCTCCATTAGCATGTAAAGCTCGAAGCAACCAACCATAAGTAACATCTCGACTGATATGAATTACAGACCTAAAAGCCAAATCTACATGTGCAGTATAATGCATAGCTAAAAATAAACCTGTTGCGATTTGAATAACTAAACACAGTCCTAATAAGGATCCAAAGTTTCATCAAATAGACAGATTTGATGGAGCAGGAAGATCGACAAATGCTCCATTTACAACTTTAAAGACTGGATGAATTTTTCGTAAAGGTCTTCGCATAAAACAAATATATCTTTACACTCTAAAAGGACGTAAAGAAGCTTGTTGATAATAACAAATTTTAGCTACCACAATTAAATTAATAAGTAAAACTGTTCCAAGTCCAATTAAAATAGAAATCATGTAAGGAGAGATAAGCTCAACCCCATATATTTTCAAATATATAAATTTTCTAAAAGAAGACTGGAACCTTAAATAAGAAGAGTCTTTCAAAAAATAAAAATAGAAAAGTACACATAAAACAGGAAAAAACATCATAAGACTAAATAAAGGCCTCAGACCACCAAATAAAACATTAGGAGATAAAGCCGCAACATAAGCAAACATTACTAGAAGGCCACCAACATAAATTAGAAACAAAATATATCCATATCACGCAGAAGTTGTCATCCCTCTTACCAAACACATTAATAAGGTTGATACTATAATAACTAATCCCAACCTTAGTGGCTGTCTCATTATAGGTAAAATTAATAACATAGAAAAAGTTAAAGTAATAACAAGTAATCTACTCATTCAAGACGCAGGTATTCTACCTGATTTTTAGCTTCCAATGCAAATGTTTTATTTAAACTACAATCCTGACTATTAATGAAATAAGTTAAAACCTAGAAGTGAAATAAGTATAAGTGAACATAAAGCAACTGGAAGAAAGGCTTTTCAAGTTAAACCCATCAAAAGATCATATCGAAATCGCGGGTATCTTCCTCGCACTCAAATAAAAACAAAGGCAAAAAAAAGTACTTTAAACATAAATCCCAAATCGCTTTCGAAAATAACAAAAGATCTACCCCCAAAAAATAAGAGGGACGAAAATAATCTCATCACCAAAATGTTAGCATATTCAGCTAAAAAAATAAGAGCAAACCCGGCCGCTCCATACTCAATATTAAAACCTGAAACAAGCTCCGATTCCCCTTCTGCAAAATCAAACGGTGCCCGATTTGTTTCTGCTACACATGTAGTAAATCAAACCAAAGAAATAGGTAACATAAGAAACCCAAACCAAACTATCTCCTGAGCCTCTTTAATTTCTACAAAATTAAAGCTCCCCACCAAAAATAAAGGAAACAATAAAATTAAAGCCATACTTACCTCATAAGAAATAGTCTGTGCAATCGCACGTAATCTCCCTAAAAGAGCATACTTAGAATTAGATGCTCACCCAGCTAAAAGTGTTCCATAGACATTCATACCAGAAACACATAAAAAAAATAAAATTCCACATTTAAAATATGACAAAGAATACAAACTTGGATAAAGCTGCCATAAAAGTAAAGCCAAAATAAAACTAAAAACCGGAGCTACAAAATAAAGAGAACGGTTAGCCCTTGTTGGCTTTGCAATCTCTTTTGTCAGCAACTTAGCAGCATCTGCAATTGGCTGAGGTAGCCCTATTATTCCCACTTTATTAGGTCCTTTACGTAACTGAATATACCTCAAACCTTTTCGTTCCAAGAGAGTAAAAAAGGCGACCGCTAACAAGATACAAACATAAGTAAATAAACAAGAAATGATTCTTAGATACATTATAAAGGAAAGAACTTTCATCTTTATCTTTAGGGCTTAAACCTAATGCACTTCATCTGCCACCTCTATCTTCCATATCAAATAAAGGACTTTAACCTATGTCTATTGATCCTAAATCAATTGCATAATTCTTTGCTAATTTGATTTACAGAAAAATTATATTTAATCTAATAATAATATTTTATACGTTACATTGGTCCTTTCGTACTAAACGTAACCAAAAAAATAAAGATAGAAACTGACCTGGCTCACGCCGGTCTGAACTCAGATCACGTAGAATTTTAATGGTCGAACAGACCAACCCTTAAAGACTTCTGCATCTTTAGGACATTCTGGTCCAACATCGAGGTCACAAACCTTTTTTTCGATATGAGCTCTCAAAAAAGATAATGCTGTTATCCCTACGGTAACTAATTTCTTTGATCAAAATTCCTGGATCAACACAAGTAAGGCTCACAAAATAAAGGAGGCTTTATTTACTCCTCGGTTGCCCCAACCAAAGTATTTAATAGCTATGTCTTTTACTTATATTAATTCATATTAAATCTATTAATTTCTCTAAAGCTCGATAGGGTCTTCTTGTCTTTTAATAATATTTGGACTTTTTCATCCAAAAATAAAATTCTAAACAATCTAAAAGAGACAGCTGTATTCTTGTCAAACCATTCATTCCAGCCTTCAATTATAAGGCAAATGATTATGCTACCTTTGCACGGTCAGAGTACCGCGGCCGTTTAAAATTTCACTGGGCAGGTCCGACTTCGTATTTAGCTTTTACACGAAGCCATGTTTTTGATAAACAGGCAGAATACGGTCTTGCCGAGTTCCTTTTTATGATTTTATTTTAAAAATCCTTACATAGCCCCAACCTCTAATTTGTTAGTTTATTAAAAATAATAGTTTTCAATACTCATCTTAACATAGAATCATCTTACAAAAGTTATTAAAATTTCTTTCCTTAATTCTATTAAGCAAATAAATTGTATTATTAATTAAAAAATGAATTATAACAAAATCCCTCATTAATAACCATTACTAAGCTTATATTTTAAAAAAAATTAAATGCAACATTAACCCGCTTTCGAGCTTATCCTCAAAAACCTAACTAAACCGCCACAATAACAAAACTTACATTCATGTTATTCCATTTACGACCTAAGGTACTAATATACCTTTAGAAAAGAACTAGCTATCACCTAATGCGAATAAAATTTCATATCTATCTTTAGCTCTCGAGAGGTTTTTGCCACAACCAACTCAGTATTAACCTATAAATCAGAATAAAGATAGCTCATTAGGTTTCGAGATCCTCTATATAGAAACTAATCTAGTTAAGCCATGATGCAAAAGGTACAAATCTTAATTATTTCTATTTATTAGTTCTTAACTTTCCTTCTCAGTACTATTTACATACAAAATATTAAATTTCAATCACCTTTACTAAATCCACTAATGCTTTGTATTTAATATTATTACTAAAAACCTAGTGCAAGTTGTTCACATTAAACCTAAAGACGATTTATCTCTTAAATATATTTTCAGTGTAAATGAAATGTATTTTTTATACTACATCTTTCAGCCTAGGAACAATTTCCATTACCCCTACTATGTTACGACTTATCTCATTTTTCAACGAGAGCGACGGGCGATGTGTGCACGTTTCAGAGCCTTATTCATTCTGCTTATATAATCAAAATTACTTTCAAGTCCTCCTTTAAAACACTTCGTTTCAAACATTTTTCCGTATTTACAAATATGTAATTGTAACCCATCCTCACCTTTTCATTGGCTGCACCTTGATCTGACGTTTTAATTAATGAAATTCTCAAGCTAACTACTGCATTTTAAGAAGTTACCTGACGACGACGGTATACAAACTGTATTACTACAAAAGGTTAGGTTTAACGTGGATTGTCGATTATGAGACAGGTTCCCCTGAGAGGTCTAAAACACCGCCAAGCCCTTTGAGTTTTAAACTTTTTATTCGTAGTACTCTGGTAAGCTTAAACTAAATTTATAACTAAAAATAATGGGGTATCCAATCCCAGTTTCCCTTAAAGCTGTCACAGGTTCAACATCTTAAATAAATTATATCTGGTATAACTTCTAGTATTTAGATTTTACTCCTTTACTAAAGATCTAACAATTTCACTATTTGTCTAACTGTCTTTTTACCATAAAAGAATGACTAAATTTCTTGGTTTAACCGCGGATGCTGGCACCAAATTAACCAAATTTTATTCACTAAACTAATACAAGCTTTCACTTTTTTCTTAACCTTCAACACTGGTGTTAGTGGGAATTTCAGGACATCATGTCTACTATAACATCCAGGAAGACCATATTACTCTTAACATTACGCTATTACAATAACTAATCTTCCACCTCACCTCTCTCTAAAAATACCATGTGTATCTTTTAGTGCACGCCATACCTAAAATCAGAGCCAAGTATTTTACTATTTATCATATAAGTTTCTGCTTACCATTTTTCCACCTAAGATTAGTAATCTTATTAAACGTACTAAAGTTCTTGAGGTGTAATATGCACATTAGGTTTTCATCCTAAAGGTATAAAATAATTTATCTAGAACAAGCCCAGTATCAGTCTTTTGAGTATGAACAGTACATTTGCCTTCCAAGCAGAAAGTTTAAATAATTTTAAAAAAGATACTCACATTATCTAGCGGTGTTAGGGCACTAAGAATTTTGATTTCTTAAGAGAGGTTCAACGCCTCCTGATAAGGTCTTAAGTTATATAAACTGCAGGCCTTCAAAGCCTGAAATAAAGAAGATTCTTTAGTCCTTGCTCACTGTAGTTTATTTAAAACATCGACTTGCAAAATCGAAAAAGGATTAACATCTCAGTGTGTTTGTCCGGTGGCTGAGTTAGAAGCGGTAGACTGTAGATCTACTAACGGAATTAAGTTTCCCCGACAAATAATCCAACATGTAAAATAAGCTAAATAACAAGCTTTTGGGTTCATACCCCAAATATGAATAAGATATTCTTTTACAATAATAACTTTAATTAAAAGTAATATTTATAAATATTATTAATGAGGATGTTCATCTGAATAAAGTGTAATTAACAGACAAAAAATATAGGCTTGAATAAGGCTAATACCAAACTCAAATACCGTATATAAAATTTGAATTATTAATAATAAAAAGATCGAGAAAAATGACGAGACAAACAACCCTGCTGTTAGGTAATTCCCAATTAATGTTAAAACAATATGTCCTGCTCTTATATTGGCTGTCAGTCGTACAGAAAGAGTAATAGGTCGAACCATAATTCTTACTGTCTCAATAAGAACAAGAAAAGGGTTTAAAGGAGCAGGTGCCCCTATAGGTAAAAGACCAGCCACAACAGACCCAGGATTATAAACCACAGCTGAAACAACCAAACTAAGTCACAATGGCAAACCTAAAGTTAAAGAGACTGCTAAGTGACTAGTTGTTCTAAAAACATAAGGAACTAAACCAGACATATTTATTAAAATCAAAAACATAAATAACCCAGTAATTAGATTAATAAAACCCCCTATATTTAAACCAAAAGATCGAAACACCTGTGAGGAAGCTGTATCCTTAAAGACATTAATAAAAGAGTTTCATCGCGGGTGGGCTATCCAAAAGGAAGAACTAAAAAGTACAACTATAATGAGAGAAAAAAGCCATATTAAAATATATAACGACATAAAAACTTGGTTATTATCATCAAATGAAGAAAAAATATCTACAAGCATTCTTAATTATCAATTTCATTTATTTTCCTTTTTTAGATTAATATAAGCTGAATCTTTTCTAGAAAATATAGTTTTTCTTGACCATCAAATAATGATAGAAACTCTAAGAACAGTAACCCAAAATAAAACAAACAACAAAATTCAATTTAAAGGTGATAACTGAGGCATTAAGAGATACTAGTTTTACTAGTAACGTAAGACTGACAATCTTATATTATCATTTAACTAATCCCTCTTAATCAGAAACATTAATAACTCATTCCATAAAATTAGCCAAAGGAATAGCTTCCACTACAATAGGTATAAAAGAGTGATTAGCCCCACAAATCTCTGAACACTGTCCATAGAAAACCCCAGGATGCTTAATAAAGAAACCTAACTGATTCAAACGTCCTGGAATAGCGTCCACCTTCACACCTAAAGAAGGAACAGTTCATGAATGAATTACATCCGCTGAAGTAACTAACACTCGAATGTCTGTCTGAGTCGGTAAAACTACCCGATGATCAACCTCAAGTAATCGAAAATCACCAATCTCAAGCTCATTAGTCGGAATTATATAAGAATCAAACTCAATATTTGAAAAATCTGAATACTCATATCTTCAGTATCACTGATGACCAATTCTTTTAACAGTCAAACTACAATCCCTAATTTCATCAAGTAAATATAATAAACGTAATGAAGGAAGAGCTAAAAAAACTAAAATAACCGCAGGCACGATAGTTCAAATAGTCTCAATTTCTTGTCCCTCAACTAATGAACGACAAGTATACCTTCCCAACATAAGCGAAACAGCTGCATAACCCACCAATCTGATAATTATAACCAAAATTATTATCGCATGATCATGAAAAAAAATTATCTCTTCTATAAGCGCTGACGCCGCATCTTGAAATCCTAATTGTCCTCATAGACTCATAAGTAATATATTTAACTATATATTTATATACTTACATGCATATACTTTAAGCTTTATAACCAATTTAAACAACAAACAACAACCTATATAAATTCGCTACGATTATTGAACCTAGATCACAATTAACTTTAATTAATTAGCACTATATGATCTAACACATGCTCCAGTCTCAGCTCTATTATGAAAATCAGCCGGAAGAATATTATCTCACTCTAAAGCCGTTCTCAAGTGTGTTCTTCAAACAACACTTCGTTGTGAAACCAATGCCTCTCATACAATAACCATAAAATACAAAACAGCCACAAAAGAGATCATTGACCCAATTGAAGAAACAACATTTCACTTAGTATAGCAATCTGGATAATCCGAATATCGCCGTGGTATACCCCTTAGCCCTAAAAAATGCTGAGGAAAGAAAGTAACATTTACCCCAATAAACATAATATAAAAATGTGCTTTAGTTCACCGTCTATGAAGTGTAACTCCGCTTAATAAAGGAAATCAATAATTAAAAGCCCCAAACAACGCAAAGACCGCACCCATTGAAAGAACATAATGAAAGTGTGCAACAACATAATAAGTATCATGTAATATAATATCCAATGATGAGTTTGATAATACAATTCCAGTCAATCCACCAACCGTAAACAAAAAAATAAAACCTAAACCTCAAAGCATAGGAGTCTCATACTTAATCTTAGCACCGTGAATTGTAGCAAGTCAACTAAATACCTTAATTCCTGTAGGAACAGCAATAATCATTGTCGCTGCTGTAAAATAAGCACGCGTATCAACATCCATACCAACCGTGAACATATGATGAGCCCATACAATAAAACCTAATACCCCAATAGCAAGTATTGCATAAATTATTCCTAGAGTCCCAAATGTTTCTTTCTTAGCTGAATAATGTCTAACAATATGAGAAATTATACCAAATCCGGGTAAAATTAAAATATATACTTCTGGATGCCCAAAAAATCAGAAAAGATGCTGATACAAAATAGGATCACCACCTCCTGCTGGATCAAAGAAAGCAGTGTTGAAATTTCGATCAGTCAAAAGTATAGTAATAGCTCCTGCCAAAACAGGTAAAGACAAAAGAAGTAAAATAGCCGTGATCTTCACTGATCACACAAATAATGAAAGACGCTCAAATTTCATCCCCTGTCACCGCATATTAATAATTGTGGTAATAAAGTTTACAGCCCCTAAAATAGAAGATACTCCAGCAAGATGCAAAGAAAAAATTGCAAGATCTACAGAACCACCAGCATGAGCTAGATTTCCTGCAAGAGGTGGATATACAGTCCATCCAGTACCTACCCCCCTTTCCACCGCAGCTGAAGACAAAAGAAGTAAAAGCGCAGGAGGAAGAAGCCAAAAACTCATATTATTTAAACGGGGAAATACTATGTCTGGAGCTCCTAACATCAAAGGTACTAATCAATTTCCAAACCCCCCAATCATCATAGGCATTACTAAAAAGAAAATTATAACAAAGGCATGCGCCGTTACAATTACATTATATAACTGATCGTCCCCAAGCAAAGCACCAGGCTGCCCTAATTCCGCACGAATCAACAACCTTAAAGCAGTCCCTACTAGCCCTGATCATATTCCAAATAGAATATATAATGTACCAATATCTTTATGATTTGTAGAAAATAGCCATCGCAT